ATATCTATTGCAATATTATATACACATGTATTAGTGCATCATAAACTAATTTATAAAGCACGCCCAGGGGTCTTCCTGTTTCCGGGGGGGTTTACAGGAGTCTTAGTGATCTCGGGGGTGTGGGGGGGGTAGGGGGGGTTTAACGCGCAAAAAAGGGGGCGATATATAGATACGTGCCTAGAGACAAACCAATACTTATGCTCTTGAAAGTAACTTATGTATTTCATAAACTTGTGTCCCATACTATGAATTAAATATAGGACAAGCGGGGTGTATGTTCTACCTTGAAAAGTTGTTGAACGTGCACTGTGAAATGCCAGGTGAAAGGATAAAGAGAAAAAAGATACCAGATACCCGCTGGAGTGAACGCTCGGCATGGTGGGTAACGAGGAGTATGGTCGAAAGCATTAACTTATGCAAGCTTCAATAGATGTTAGGGGAATTATAACAGTTATGGCCCTGAAATAGGAACCAAATGCCAGGAATAATTCAGTATGTGAAACCCCCACAGTCTTTGTCTAACACATCAATAAACGTATGCATTAAGTAATCAACTGATGGTAGGCTCTTACTACATTAAACAGTTGCAACCCAGAAATGCAAAATGCTTGCGCATATATATTTACATGCTACACTGATCATGGGTAATATCAGTGAATGTTGATATTACATATATGTCTTGCAAGCATTATATGTATGTACTAGATATTAATATGTGGATATTACATATATGCACTAGTGACAGAGGATAGTTTAGTTTAGAATCCTAGCTTTGGGAGTTAGGGGTGGAGGTTAGAATCCTTCTTCTCTGAGCAAAAGGGGGGATTTTAACCTCCGGCATCCGGGTTACAAGGCCGGCGCTCTGACGCTGAGCTACTATTGCAGGCTCATCGGAGAGCTTTATTTTCGACTACGCCTGCAACTGGGATGAGGAATAGGAATAGGGCGAAGTAGACGAAAGATGCGACTTGTCCGATGATGATGAAAGGGTGTTCGACCGGCATTCCTCCAATTCAAGTGAGGATAATTACGTCGGCCACGAGTGTTCAGAAGAGGAATTGGGTCAGGGGACGGAATGTAAGGCCTCGTTGTTTAGAGGTGTGGAGGATTGGCACTAGCATTAAGACTAGGATAGAGAATAGAAGGGCTAATACGCCGCCTAATTTATTTGGGATGGACCGCAGGATAGCGTAGGCGAAGAGGAAATATCATTCTGGTTTGATATGAGGCGGGGTGACTAAGGGGTTGGCGGGTGTGAAGTTGTCGGGATCTCCGAGGAGGTTAGGGGAGAAGAGGGCAAGGGAGATTAGGGCAACGAGAAGGGCTGCGAATCCTAGGAGATCTTTGTACGAGAAGTAGGGGTGGAAGGAGATTTTGTCGGCGTCAGAGTTGAGGCCTGTGGGGTTGTTTGAACCGGTTTCGTGCAGGAAGATAAGGTGGATAACAGTCATGGCTGCAATTACAAATGGGAAGAGGAAGTGGAAGGCAAAGAAGCGGGTGAGGGTTGCGTTGTCTACTGAAAAGCCGCCTCAGATTCACTGAACGAGGGTGTTACCCACGTAAGGAACAGCGGAGAGGAGATTGGTAATAACTGTGGCCCCTCAGAAGGACATTTGCCCTCATGGGAGGACGTATCCGACGAAGGCAGTCATCATAACTAGTAGAAGTAGTACTACTCCCACATTTCATGTTTCTTTGTAGAGGTACGATCCGTAGTAGAGACCTCGGCCGATGTGCATATAGATGCAAATGAAGAAGAAAGAGGCGCCGTTAGCGTGCATGTTGCGGATTAGTCAGCCGTAGTTCACGTCTCGGCAAATGTGAGCAACAGAGGAGAAGGCTGTGGCGATATCTGATGTATAATGCATCGCCAGGAATAGGCCTGTAACGATCTGGGTGGCTAGACAGAGGCCAAGTAGGGAGCCAAAATTCCATCATACTGAGATGTTGGAAGGGGCCGGGAGATCTACTAGGGCGTCGTTTGCAATTTTAATTAAGGGGTGGGTTTTACGTAGATTAGCCATTAGGGTTTCTGTAGTTGAACTACAACGGTGGTTTTTCAAGTCATTGGTCCTGGTTAGAGTCCGGGCAGAAATTATGGTTTACACAATGTCTTTATTATTATTTGGCCTGGTGCTGGGTTTAATTGCAGTTGCCGCTAATCCGTCTCCCTACTTTGGGGCCCTAGGGTTAGTAGCGGTGGCAGGAATGGGGTGTGGGATTCTAGTAGGGCACGGGGGCTCTTTTCTGTCCTTAGTTCTGTTTTTAATTTATTTGGGGGGAATGCTTGTGGTGTTTGCATATTCAGCAGCTTTGGCTGCTGAGCCCTACCCCGAGACGTGAGGGAGCCGTTCGGTAGCGGGTTATATGGTGATGTATGTGGCGGGGGTACTTGTGGCAGCCGGGATTTTTTATGGGGCTTGATACGAAGGGTCTTGAATCCCCGCTGACGAAGGGGGAGAATTTTCGGTATTTCGGGGGGATGTAAGTGGTGTTGCTTTAATGTACTCTGCGGGGGGAGGCATACTAACTCTTTCTGCTTGAATGTTGTTAGTAACTTTATTTGTAGTGCTTGAGCTAACTCGGGGGTTAAGCCGGGGAGCGTTGCGAGCTGTTTAGACTGCTAATGCTAAGGCAGTAAGGGCTAGTGTGAGGACGAATAGGGCGAAGTATGTTTTGACGGCCCCTCGCTGTGCGTTGCTTGCCGTGGTAATAATAGGGGTGCTATAGGAGGCAATGGATTTGGGGCCAACTTTCTCTAACCAGGTTTGGTCCATCATTTGGCTGGCGATGGCCTGGCCTAGGACGAGGTTGAGTTTAGGAGTGAGGCGGTGTACAATTGCTGGGAAAAAGCCTAGCATGTTAGAGAAATGGTGAGGGGTGAGAGTAGGGGTGGCTTTAAATTGTTTGCTTGTGAGTGAGGCGAGTTCTAGTGCCGTGAGAAGGCCGAGGATTGTGACGGCAAGGGCGGCTAGTTTCAGAGGAGTGGGCATGGTTATAACGGGTGTTTTTAAAGGCAGGATGTTAGAGGTGATAAGGAGGCCTGCTACGATGCTTCCTCAGGCAAGACGTTTGATAGGGTTAATCACTGCGGGGTTATTTTCGTTAATAGGGGATAGTGAATTGAATCGGGGGTGTCCCATGGATACAAAATATACAACTCGGAGGCTGTAGACGGCTGTGAAGGATGTGGCTAGTAAGGTGAGTGTTAGGGCTCAGGCATTAAGGTGTGATGTATTAAGGGCTTCGATGATGGCGTCTTTTGAGAAGAAGCCGGCTAGGAAAGGGGTTCCGGTAAGGGCAAGGCTTCCTAGTGTGAGGCAAGAGGATGTGAAGGGGGTTAAATGATGTATGCCTCCCATCTTTCGAATGTCCTGTTCGTCGTTTAGGCTGTGAATAATAGAGCCAGAGCAGAGGAATAGCATGGCTTTGAAGAAAGCATGTGTGCAAATATGGAGGAAGGCAAGTTGTGGTTGATTTAATCCGATTGTAACCATCATAAGGCCTAGTTGACTGGATGTAGAGAAGGCAACAATTTTTTTGATGTCATTCTGGGTGAGAGCACAAGTAGCAGTAAACAGGGTGGTAAGGGCTCCGAGGCATAGGCAGAGTGTGAGGGCAGTCTGGTTATTTTCTAGTAAAGGGCTCATACGAATAAGTAAGAAGATACCTGCAACAACCATAGTGCTAGAATGCAGTAGGGCAGAGACCGGAGTCGGGCCCTCCATGGCTGAGGGTAGTCATGGGTGAAGTCCAAATTGGGCGGATTTACCGGTAGCTGCGACGATCAGGCCGAGAAGGGGGAGGGTGAGGTCATAGTCTTTAGTAACGCTAAAGACTTGGTGCATTTCTCACGAGTTAAGATTGATGGCCATTCAGGCCATGGCTAAAATTAGGCCGATGTCTCCAACGCGATTATAAATAACCGCCTGTAGTGCTGCTGTATTAGCATCTGCCCGTCCGTATCATCAGCCGATAAGGAGGAAGGACATAATACCTACGCCCTCCCATCCAATAAAGAGTTGGAACATGTTGTTAGCCGTGACCAGGATAATCATGGCAACGAGGAATACAAGCAGATATTTGAAGAAACGGTTCATGTAAGGGTCTGCGTGCATATATCAGGATGCAAACTCCAGGATAGATCATGTCACGTAAAGGGCAATAGGGGTGAAAATAATGGAGTAGTGGTCAAATTTAAGGCTAATATTAATATCAAAAACAAGAGTATTTATTCAGGTCCAGTTGGTAATAATAGTCTCGGCGCCCTCATTTAGGAAGAGGCAGAGGGGTAGAAGGCTAACAAAAAATGCGTATTTAACTGCTGTCTTGGTGTGAGTGAGGGCTCAGTCCGGGGCTGAGGGGTTCGGGGAAAGGGTGGTTAGGACGGGAAAAATTAATAAAATAAATACAATAATTAAGCTGGTGGACATTACTAATGAAGTGGAGAGCATAGCTGCTACTTGGATTTGCACCAAGAGTTTTTGGTTCCTAAGACCAACGGATGAGCTGTTATCCTTTAGAAGCTACGAGTGAGCCTTGGAATTCAACCAAGGGGGCGAGGATTAGCAGTCTCCGGTGTCAGCAGACCTCTCTCGGTGGATAAGAGGATTTTAACCTCCATTTTTAGAATCACAATCTAACGTTTTAAATTAAACTATATCTACAACCGGTTCAGCCTCAAATTAGCTCTGGTTTAAGGATGAGCAGGAGGAGTGGAATGAGGTGAAGGGCCATTAGCAAATGCTCTCGGGTGTGGGAGGGGTCTAGGGCAAGAATATGAGGTGGGAGGGGGCCTCGTTGTGTCATAAGGAACATGTAGAGGGAGTAGCCCGCAGTAATAAGGGTTCCTGCCCCTGTAAGAGCAAGGGTTCAAGGGGATCAGCTGAATAGGGATGTAATAACCATAATCTCGGCCATAAGATTGGGGAGAGGAGGGAGTGCTAGGTTTGCTAGCGTTGCAAGGAATCATCAGGCAGTTATTAAGGGAAGAACCATTTGTAGTCCTCGGGCTAGTAGTATTGTTCGGCTATGTGTTCGTTCATAGTTGGTATTGGCCAGGCAGAAAAGGGCGGAGGAGGCCAGGCCGTGGGCAATCATAAGGACTAGTGCTCCTGTAAATCCTCAAGGGGTTTGAATTAGGATTCCTCCCGCAACTAGGCCCATGTGGGATACCGAGGAGTAGGCAATAAGAGACTTGAGGTCTGTCTGGCGGAGGCAGATAGACCCTGTTATGATAATGCCTCAAAGTGCAAAGATAATAAAAGGGTAGCTAAGTTCTTTAGTCAGGGGTTCTAGCATGGACATCATTCGCATCATTCCGTAGCCCCCTAGTTTTAAAAGTACGGCGGCCAGGACTATAGAGCCGGCTACGGGTGCTTCTACGTGGGCCTTGGGTAGTCACAGGTGTACTCCATAAAGGGGTATTTTTACTAGGAATGCTAGAAGGCAGGCGGCCCATCAGAGCTTGTCTGCATACGTTATTAGAGGTGTGGCGCAGGAGTATTGAAGGGTAAGTAGCGATAGGGTGCCTGCGTGGTTCTGCAGGGCGAGGAGTGCAACCAGAAGGGGGAGGGAACCTGCGAGGGTATAAAATAGGAAGTAGGTGCCGGCATTAAGTCGCTCCATCTGATTTCCTCAGCGTGTAATAATGATTAGGGTGGGGATGAGGGTAGCCTCAAACATGATGTAGAACATGATGATTTCGGTAGCACCAAAGGCCATAATTAGGAAGAGTTGAAGTGATGTAAGAAGCGTGATATACATGCGTTGCCGGTTGATAGGTTCGGTGGCAAGGTGGTTTTGGCTGGCTAAGATCATAAGTGGGAGAAGCCAGCAGGATAGGACAAGAAGGGGTGTTGAGAGGGGGTCCGTTGCCATGTATAGGCTCAGATGGGATCAGCCTGTCTCGGACATATTTTTAAATCAAGATAGGCTAGCGGTTGCGATTACAAAGCTGTGGGCCAGTGTAGTGGGCCAGAGTCATTTAGGGGCAGCAAGCCAGGTAGTAGGCATAAGCATCAGTGTGGGGATTAAGATTTTTAGCATTGTAGCAAGTTAAGGCTTTGGAGACGGTCAGTGCCGTGAGTTCGGGCGGTAGCTACCAGGAGGGCTAGACCGGCGCTAGCTTCACATGCTGAGAAGGCAAGTAGAAGCATAGGGGTTATTGAGGAGCTAGATGAGTCTAGCTGTAGGGTTCATAAGGAGAATGCAATAAATAAGGAGAGTATCATTCCTTCTAGGCATAGGAGAGCTGATAGGAGGTGGACTCGGTTGAAAGCCAGGCCTATTAACCCCAGGATAAAGGTGGTGGAGAAGGCGAAATGTACGGGAGTCATTAGGTGGTTGTGGACTTTAACCACAAGTTTTTGAGCCGAAATCAAATGTTTTGCTTAGACTAACCGCCTACTCTGCTCACTCTAGTCCCCCCTGTAATCATTCGTAGATTAGGCCGAGGGTGAGGAGTGTTAGTACAGCGGTTGCTCAGAGAAAGGTTGTTAAAGGGTGGGAGAGTTGATCACCTCACGGTAGTGGTAGTAGCAGTGCAATCTCTAGGTCAAAGAGAAGGAACAGGATGGCAACCAGGAAGAAGCGCATGGAAAAAGGAAGTCGAGCAGATCCAAGAGGGTCGAAGCCGCATTCGTAGGGGGAGAGCTTTTCAGGGTCGGGGTTCATAAGTGGAAGTCAGAAAGAGACCACTGCCAGGACCGTCGATAGAATAATAGTGATCGCTACAATTGTTGTTACCAGGTTCATTATCTTTCCTTGGATTTTCACCAAGACCGGGTGATTGGAAGTCACTTATACTAATGTTGTACTAGAAAGATTAAGATCCTCATCAATAGATAGAGACATAAAGGAAGAGTCATACGACGTCTACGAAATGTCAGTATCAGGCGGCTGCCTCAAAGCCGAAGTGGTGTTCAGATGTGAAGTGGAATAGGACCTGACGGAATAGGCAGACGGCTAGGAATGTAGACCCGATGATGACGTGTAGGCCGTGGAAGCCTGTGGCTACAAAGAAAGTTGAGCCATATACACCATCTGCAATTGTGAATGGGGCTTCATAGTACTCCATGCCTTGAAGGAAGGTGAAGTAGAAACCTAGTAGGATGGTTAGCGTGAGGGATTGGATGGCCTGGGTACGTTCACCTTCCATAATGCTGTGGTGGGCTCATGTTACGGTTACCCCTGATGCTAGAAGAACGGCTGTGTTGAGTAGGGGTACTTGGAAGGGGTCAAGTGTTGTGATGCCCGTTGGAGGTCAGCAGCCCCCTAGTTCTGGGGTAGGGGCAAGACTTGAGTGATAGAAGGCTCAGAAGAAGCCTAGGAAGAAGAAGACTTCTGAAGTGATGAAGAGGATCATGCCATAGCGAAGGCCTTTTTGTACTGGCGGTGTGTGGTGGCCTTGGAATGTGCCTTCTCGTACGATATCTCGTCATCATTGATACATGGTAAGTGCGAGCAGAGCTGTGCCCATAACCATAAGGGTGGTAGAGTGGAAGTGGAATCAAATAGCGAGGCCGGAGGTCATAAGTAGGGCGGAGATAGCCCCTGTTAAAGGTCAAGGGCTTGGATCGACTATGTGGTATGCGTGTGCTTGATGAGCCATTAGACATTTTCTTGCAGGTATAGGCTTAGAAGTAATACAAATACGTAGGCCTGAATCATGGCAACTGCAACTTCTAGCAGGGTGAGCAGGAAAAGGACGGTTATTGTTAGAAGGGCGACGGCGGGCATTGAGGAAGTGAGAACAAATGCGGCTGTGGAAATTAGTTGAATTAACAGGTGGCCTGCGGTAAGGTTAGCGGTTAGTCGTACGCCAAGTGCGAGGGGACGAATGAAAAGGCTAATCGTTTCGATGATGATAAGGATAGGAATAAGGGGCGTAGGGGTACCTTCTGGCAGGAGATGTCCCAGAGATTCAGTAGGCTGATTACGCATACCAATAATCACTGTGGCCAGTCATAGGGGGACCGCTAGGCCTAAATTCAGGGATAGCTGGGTGGTTGGTGTGAAAGTATACGGAAGAAGACCTAATACATTTAATGAGGTTAGGAAGACCATAAGCGTAGTAAATAGAACGGCCCATTTATGTCCTCCTTTTTTTAAAGGCATGAGAAGCTGGTATACGAAGCGATTAATTACTCAGGACTGTAGGGTAAGGTGACGGTTATTTACTCATCGGGCTCCGGGAGATGGTACAAAAAGTCATGGGAAGACTAGTGCTACCGCCATGAGAGGGATTCCTAAATATGTAGGGCTTATAAATTGTTCAAAGAATCCTAAGGACATTGTCAGTTTCAAGGGGTTGTTTGAGGGGCTTCTGCGCTTCGAGCTGAGGGCTCTGGAGGGAATGTGTGTGCAAGAACTTTAGGGGGTACGATGGTTAAGAGAATAACTCAAGAGAAGACAAAAATGGAAAATCACGGGTAGGGGTCTAGTTGAGGCATATGTCGCTAGAGGTGGTTGGGAGCCACCAGTCTTTAGCTTAAAAGGCTAACGCTAGGCCCAGTTTAGCTTCCTAGCGAAGCGTCCTCAAGTATCATAGATGATCAGCCTTCGAAGTGTTCAAGTGGAACTGCTTCTACAACGATGGGCATAAAGCTGTGGTTAGCTCCGCAAATTTCAGAGCATTGACCGTAGAATACTCCCGGGCGGGAGGCAATAAAGGCTGTTTGGTTTAGTCGTCCAGGGACTGCGTCCATTTTAACGCCGAGTGAGGGGACTGCTCAGGAGTGAAGTACATCTTCGGCTGTGACTAGTACCCGAATAGGGGATTCAACAGGAATAACCATACGGTGGTCAGCTTCGAGTAGCCGGAACTGCCCAGGGGTTAGGTCTTGAGTAGGTACCATATATGAGTCGAATCCTAGATCTTCGTAGTCGGTATACTCATAGCTTCAGTATCATTGGTGCCCGACGGCTTTAATTGTTAGGTGTGGGTCATTAATTTCGTCCATCAGGTAGAGAATTCGTAGGGATGGAAGAGCAATCATGATCAGAATTACTGCTGGTAGTACTGTTCAAATAATTTCAATTTCTTGGGAGTCTAGTAGGAATTTGTTTGTGAGTTTGGTCGTGACCATTGCCACAATAATGTAAAGCACAAAGGTGCTAATTAAGAAAACGATCATTAAGGCATGATCATGGAAGTGAAGGAGTTCCTCCATTACGGGGGAAGCTGCATCTTGGAAACCTAATTGTGAGGGATGTGCCATTATATTCAAGATGCGCGGGGATTAAACCCACAACTCTGCCCTGACAAAGCAGTGTAATGATCAGTTTTACTAGCATCTTGTAAGAAAGTGACAGACCGGTCATGTGGATGGCTTGAAACTATCCTAAGGGGGTTCGACTCCTCCCTTTCTCGTTTCGTATCTGAACCAGTTTAGCGGGCCTGAACTTGGACAAAGGCAGGTTCCTCGAATGTGTGGTAAGGTGGAGGGCAGCCGTGCAGTCATTCCACGTTAGTGGCTGTTAGTTCTACAGCTGAAACTTCTCGTTTGGCAGCGAAGGCTTCTCAAATAATGAAGAGGAAAACAATTACTGCTACCAGAGAGACCATAGACCCAATAGAGGATACGGTATTTCATAGAGTGTAAGCATCTGGGTAATCAGAATAACGACGAGGCATTCCGGCCAGTCCTAGGAAATGTTGTGGGAAGAAGGTTAGGTTAACACCAATGAACATAATTCCGAAATGGATTTTTGTTCAAGTGCTATGCAGGGTGTAGCCTGTGAAGAGAGGGAATCAGTGTACGAAGCCTGCTACGATAGCAAATACGGCTCCCATAGACAGTACATAGTGGAAGTGAGCGACTACGTAGTACGTGTCGTGAAGTACAATATCTAAAGATGAATTAGCTAGAACAATTCCAGTTAAGCCTCCTACTGTAAATAGGAAAATAAAGCCTAGTGCTCATAGAAGAGGGGTTTCTCATTTGATAGACCCTCCGTGAAGTGTGGCTAGTCAGCTAAAGACTTTGACACCGGTTGGAATAGCAATAATCATTGTTGCTGACGTAAAATATGCTCGTGTGTCTACGTCCATACCTACTGTGAACATGTGGTGGGCTCATACAATGAACCCTAGTAGTCCGATGGCCATCATGGCTCAGACCATGCCCATATACCCGAAAGGTTCTTTTTTACCTGCATAGTAAGCAACGATATGTGAAATCATACCGAAGCCAGGCAGGATAAGAATGTATACTTCAGGGTGTCCGAAGAATCAGAATAAGTGTTGATAAAGGATGGGGTCTCCTCCACCCGCTGGGTCGAAGAAAGTTGTGTTAAGGTTTCGGTCTGTTAGAAGCATTGTAATGCCAGCAGCAAGAACGGGTAGTGAGAGCAGAAGAAGAACAGCTGTGATCAGGACAGCTCAAACAAATAGAGGTGTCTGATACTGCGAGATTGCAGGGGGTTTCATGTTGATAATTGTGGTAATGAAGTTAATAGCTCCAAGAATAGAAGAGATCCCTGCCAGGTGAAGGGAGAAGATGGTTAGGTCAACTGAGGCCCCCGCGTGTGCGAGGTTACCGGCTAGAGGGGGGTAGACGGTTCACCCTGTACCCGCCCCGGCTTCAACGCCTGAGGAGGCGAGTAGCAGGAGGAATGAAGGGGGAAGAAGTCAAAAGCTCATATTGTTCATTCGAGGGAAGGCCATGTCTGGCGCACCAATCATTAGGGGGATAAGTCAGTTGCCGAATCCGCCAATCATAATTGGCATTACCATGAAGAAAATCATTACAAAGGCGTGTGCTGTAACGATTACATTATAAATCTGGTCGTCGCCCAGAAGGGCTCCGGGTTGGGATAGCTCAGCACGAATAAGAAGGCTTAAAGCAGTTCCGACCATCCCGGCTCATGCACCGAAGACTAGGTAAAGGGTGCCAATATCTTTGTGGTTGGTTGAGAAAAATCAGCGTGTGATTGCCACAGGTAAGATGGCTGAGTATTAAGCGGTGGTTTGTAGCCCCACATACAGGGGTTCAATTCCCCTTCTTATCAAGCCCTGAGGTGTATTACATATCAGATTGCAAATCTGAAGAAGCAGAATAACGGCCTGCCAGGGCTTTCTCCGCCTTTTTGCCGAAGGCGGAGAAAGGTAGATGAAAGCTCGCTGGTTAGAGCGCTTAGCTGTTAACTAAGAGTTTGTAGGATCGAGGCCTTCTCATCTAGAAAGGCTATAGCTTAATTAAAGTACCTGCTTTGCACGCAGGAGATGTGGGATAGTGTCCCGCTAGTCTTACAGGGGTTGGGGGATTTTAACCCCCTCTTGGAGCTTTGAAGGCTCCTGGTCTTACGTTAACCTAAACACCTTTGGCCTAGCGAAGGAGGATTGATGCTACAACGGGTATAACAGGGAGAAGGGCTAGGGTCGCAATGGTGAAAGCGGCTGCAGGGGCAGCCATTTTAGGGGTAGGTAGGCGTCAAAGGGGAGATGAGGACGTGTGGAGGGGAGGCTTAGTAATGGTGAGGGCATAGGAGAGACGGAGGTAAAAGAACAGGCTAAGGAGTGCTGACATGGCCATTAGTACTGCTAGGGGATATAATTCCTGGGAAACAAGTTGGTGAATAATAAGTCATTTTGGGACGAACCCGGAAAGAGGAGGAAGGCCCCCCAGAGAGAGAAGGATTAGGACTGCAAGCGCGGCTGCAGAAGGACCAAGAGGGGTTCGGTGAAATGAATAAAGGGCATGAGTCTTGTGAACATGGAAGATGTAGAAAGCCCCGGCAGTGGCTAGGATATAGAGGAAGAGGGCGAGCAAGGCCAGGTCTGGTGAATAAGGTAGTACTACGATCAGCCAGCCTATATGAGCAATTGACGAGTAGGCTAGGATCTTACGGACCTGGACTTGATTCAAGCCGGCTCAGCCGGCTAGGAGCGTAGAGGCTAGGCCAAGTGTAGTGAGGAGGTACGTATCGGCAAGGGCAATTTGGAAAAGAAGAATAACCGGTGCTAGTTTCTGTCACGTTGCAAGTAGAAGACCTACTGTGAGTTCTGAGCCTTGAAGAACTTCTGGTATTCAGAGGTGGAGGGGTGCGAGGCCTAATTTAAGGGCGAGAGCAATGGCCGCAATATATGTGGTGGAGGGGTGGGTCGTCTGGGTAATATTTCACTCCCCTGTAAGTCAGGCGTTAGAGAAGGTAGCAAAGAGAAGCATAGCTGCACCAGCTGCTTGAACTAGAAAATACTTAGTAGAAGCCTCGACTGCTCGAGGGTGATGTCGGGCGGCAATAATAGGAAGAATTGAGATGGTATTAATCTCAAGACCTGCTCATGCCAGGAGTCAGTGGGAACTGGAGAAGGTAATTACCGTCCCCAGGCCTAGGGATATACATAACAATGTGGTAATAAACGGAGCACCCATGTAGGAAGGGAGGGATTTTAACCCACATATTTGGGGCATGGGCCCAAGAGCTTAATTTAGCTTACCTTACTAGGAAGTGGTGTAGTGGAAGCACTAAGAGTTTTGATCTCTTCAGGCAGGGTTCGAGTCCCTTCTTTCTAAGGAGGCGGAGGGACTTTAACCCTCATGATCCACTCTATCAAAGTGGCCCCTAGGCTTCGGGCACACATCCTTACAGATGGGGTGGGAGACCCACGAAGGCAATGGGGAGAGAGAGATGTCAAATAACCAATGCCAGTGTTAAGGGAAGGAAGTTTTTTCAGATCAAGTGCATTAACTGATCATAACGGAAACGGGGGTAAGAGGCTCGCACTCATAGGAACATGATGGAGAGAAGTGCTGCTTTTGTCATAAGGTTAGCGGCTGTAAGTTCCGGGAAAGTAGGGATGTGTGAGGCTCCTAGGAATAGGGTGGCAGATAGTGTATTCATGAGAAGAATATTTGCGTACTCGGCGAGGAAAAATAAGGCGAAAGGGCCTCCAGCATATTCTACATTAAACCCAGAGACGAGTTCCGACTCACCCTCAGTAAGATCAAAGGGCGCACGGTTTGTTTCGGCTAGAGTGGAGATATACCACATTGCGGCCAGAGGTCAGGCGGGAACAATAAGCCACACGCTTTCTTGAGCGGTGCTAAACATCTGTAGGGTAAAGCCTCCTGTAAAAATGATAACGCTTAATAAAATGAGGCCGAGGCTTACCTCATAAGAAATGGTTTGTGCAACGGCACGGAGGGCCCCAATGAGGGCATATTTTGAATTTGATGCTCAGCCTGAACCTAGGATAGAATAGACCGCTAGGCTTGACAGGGCTAGGATAAATAAGATTCCTAGGTTCAAATCAGTAACGGGATAAGGGAGGGGCATAGGGGCTCACAGGGTGAGGGCAAGGGTCAGGGCTAGTATTGGGGCTAGGAGGAATAGTACCGGAGAGGCGGTTGAGGGTCGGATTGGCTCTTTAATAAATAATTTTACACCATCTGCGATGGGCTGGAGTAGCCCGTAGGGTCCTACAACGTTAGGTCCTTTACGTAGTTGCATGTAACCTAGGACCTTCCGTTCGAGAAGGGTTAGAAATGCTACTGCAAGGAGAACTGGGACGATAAAGGCCAGGGGGTTAATGATATGTGTAATTAGTGTGGAGACCATAGTTAAGGAGAGGACTTGAACCTCTGTAGAAAGGGCTTAGGTCTTTTGCAATGGCCGGACTCTGCCACCTTAACGTTACCTTGATCTAAGGTGCAGATGATTGCGCCCTATTACTTATTTTAGTTGATTTCAATAAATCAGGGGGAGGTTCACTTTGAGCTTTGACCTCTTCTTTTCGGTCCTTTCGTACTAGGAAAGATCGCATCATAGATAGAAACTGACCTGGATTACTCCGGTCTGAACTCAGATCACGTAGGACTTTAATCGTTGAACAAACGAACCCTTGATAGCGGCTGCACCATCAGGATGTCCTGATCCAACATCGAGGTCGTAAACCCCCTCATCGATATGGTCTCTCAAAGGGGATTGCGCTGTTATCCCTAGGGTAACTCGGTCCGTTGGTCGGCATTTGCCGGATCTTATTAGTCAGATGTTCTGTTAGTTAGAAATGTGTTTCTTGCTTCTAGGAGAAGTTCTCCCAGTCTACATGGGGGTTGTTTCTTACCCCACGGTCGCCCCAACCAAAAACATGTGGACAGGTCTCATTTTGTTTAATCTTTTATTAAAGGTTGTTTTAACATGGTCTGTCTTAGTGTCTAAAGCTCCATAGGGTCTTCTCGTCTTATGTACTTATCCCCGCTTCTGCACGGGGAAATCAATTTCATTGACTAGATAAAGGAGACAGTTAAGCCCTCGTTATGCCATTCATACAGGTCTCCATTTAAAAGACAAGTGATTGCGCTACCTTCGCACGGTCAGAATACCGCGGCCGTTAAACTTACAGTCACAGGGCAGGCGGGACCTCTTATTCATTTATTTTGCAAGAGGCGGTGTTTTTGGTAAACAGGCGAGGCTTTAATTATGTTTGCCGAGTTCCTTCTTTATCTTTTGGTCTTTCCTTATAGGCACACCAGTGTGGGGTTAACGGTTTAGTACTTGAGTAGTCTTCTTGTTATCTTTTTGCTGCTCATTTCCCTCTTTTATTGGGGCCGTTAATATTCGGTGTGGGTTCGTTCCGACGTACACTTGTGCAAGGAGAGAGTCTTAGCTCTCTTATTACTCATATTAGCATGGTCACCCCCATAGTGGTATGGGGTGGCCTGGTAATGTTAGGGGGCTGGGATGGTATTATCCGTATAATTGGTGTGTGCATGCCCGAGGTTTAACGCTTTCTAATGGGATGGCTGCTTTTAAGCCCACGAGGGCATAATACCTTATTTTAAATATGATCCTTACCCTCCTGGGAAGGTTGTATCCTATATCAAAGGGGCTGTACCCCCTTCGACTAACTCCTACGGCCTTCTTACGCTGTCAGTATAAGTATTCAGAGTGGAGAGGAGAAGCCGTAGAGCTGAACTGCTGTCCATTTCCCAGGCAACCAGCTATAACCAAGCTCGGTAGGTCTGTCACCTCTACTCAAAGCTCATCCCACTCTTTTGCCACAGAGACGGGTTTGCCCTATTGTCAGGCTGTCTTGGAGTAGCTCACTTGGTTTCGGGGTTTCAAACTAAAGTTCTCTTTGCTTGATGTCTACTAGCTAAATCATGATGCAAAAGGTACGAGATTTAATCTCTGCTTTACTGTGCTTAAACTGATTTTTTTCATTTCTCTTTCAGCTTTCCCTTGCGGTACTTTCTCTATTGCGCCAATTTTCCTTTTCTGTCGCCCATACTAAGGAGGTAAAATGATTTGTTTATTAGGTGTTAAGTGTCTTAGGGGTTATTAATGTGGTGTTGTTTCTTTTATTTTTGTGGGCTAGCTGTAGGGCGTCAGGGCAACCCGATTTACACGGGTGGCTTCTCAGTGTAAGAGAGATGCTTTATTAACTCAGCTATGCCCTGATTTTCCAAGTGCACCTTCCGGTACACTTACTATGTTACGACTTGCCTCCCCTTAGGGTTATCCGTGTTGTTACATACGATTATAGGTTAATTCGGGGAGAGTGACGGGCGATGTGTACGCGCTTAAGAGCCGGGTTCAGAGGGGCACGCTGCTCTCCTCTTACTACTAAATCCACCTTCGGATGCGTTTTTCAGTTCATCTTTCGTAGTTCGCTGATCCAGCGAATGTAGCCCACTGCTTCCCCCTCCATATGCTACACCTCGACCTGACGTTGGGGGTTGTACCAGGTTGGCCCACTATAATTCCTTCACGGGGTAGGCTGGCGACGGCGGTATATAGGCAGAATTAACAGGGAGGGGTGAGGTTGAACGGGGATCATCGGTTCTAGAAGCAGGCTCCTCTAGGGGGGTCTAAAGCACCGCCAAGTTCTTTGGGTTTTAAGCTGACGCTCGTAGTACCCGGGCGGATATTATTTGTAATTACATATCAACGTTTACGGCCGGGCATAGTGGGGTATCTAATCCCAGTTTGTTTCCTGGCTTTCGTGGGGTGGGAAGGGGTAAAGCCACTTTCGTGGTGGGGCTTCTTATCTTCAAGCGCGTATAACAGTATTGAAGATGTTCGGCTTTATTTTGTAATTTTTCCCAGGCCACTCTTTACGCCGATAACTATCAACTTGGGCCTCTCGTATAACCGCGGTGGCTGGCACGAGTTTTACCGGCCCTCTTAGCTTTAACTAAGTCAAGTTTGCACTTATGGCTTAATGTTTATCACTGCTGAGTTCCCGTGGGGGTGTGGCAAAGCAAGGCGTCATAGGCTACGATGTGTGGGCCTGATACCGGCTCCTTGTTCTCGAGGGGTGGAGAACGGAGGGGGCATTCTCACAGGGGGGCAGATACTTGCATGTGTAAATATAGCTAGAGCTGATAGTAAAGTCAGAACCAAGCCTTTGTGCCCGCGGGGCTTTTTAGGGCCCATCTTAACATCTTCAGTGTTATGCTTTAATTAAGCTACGCTAGC